ATTAATACAACACCAACATTATTTGATTCCAAATTGAGAGCAATGCCTATTGTACCCTCTTCAAATTCTACTAATTCACCTGACATTACTTCATCAAGACCATGAATACGAGCAATGCCGTCCCCCACTTGAAGTACGGTACCAGTATTCACAACTTTTACTTCTCTATTATATTGTTCAATACGTTCACGGATAATATTACTAATTTCACCAGCTCGAAGAGTTACCATTAGTGTCTCTTTTTTCTTTTTCGGAAACAAAGGGAAAAAATAATGCCTAAACTCTAAACTAAAGTAAAAAAATAGAAGGGCTAATCAGTTATTTCTTCCATTGCCCCAAGGATTCCAATATTAGCACTGATGGTATGGAAATGTAACTCGCTATTCAAACAACTATTCAGGGCTCCTATAGCCCCCTGTAAGGCTTGTTGGAAAACTTGTTGTCGGACCTGATTAATTGCTCTTTGTTGTTCAAAATGAAGGGTTTCGTTTTTGTAATTTTCTAATTGTTCCAAACTCTCAGAAGTCGCATTAATCAAATTTACTTTTTCTCGTTCTATCTCAGAGTATCCATTTATTCGATATTCCTCTGCTTCCATTTCCACTTTCCGTAAACGAGCCCGAGCTCGTTCGAGCTGCTCAATGGCCGCTTTACGCAATTCTTCCGAATTTCGAATAGTACTCAAAATCCTCTGTTTTCGATTATCTAATAAATCATTTAATGAAAGTAGATTATCTTACCATTAATTTTACAACTTCCATGATCTCTTCCCGAACCAAACATGAATCTTTCGATTCATTTGGCTCTAATGCTCAATTTTTTATTTTATGGTTCATATCTTTTTTTTTTTTAATGTAATGAGCCTATCCTCTCTAGTTCTGTTTGTATGCAAACATATCAAAAACGATACAAGACCGGAATATTATAAGGACTCTTCCGACTAGACAAAAATCCCTAATTGTCAGCAAAGTTGTTTCTTTATTTGTTCTTTATTTAAATTTCAATGATTATTCAAATCCAAAAATTTATCTTTTTTATACATAGGTCGTCGATTCAGCATTGGATATTGGATAATAAAACGCAGGGCGCCCTTTTATTTATTCCAGTAAATGGTTCAAACGATTTTATTGATATGAGTGTTATATATCAGAAAAATTACCAACTATTCTTTTTTAAACCATTTCGATATTAACGTAATGGTAGAAAGAGTACCATGTTGTGCCCGGACTTCAAACAGTTTAGCTTTAACCATGTTAATGGTCTCACTTTATTGGTTGATAGAGAATCAAAGTTGACTTACCAATAAAGAACGAAATGCTATGATTCTTACATATGATTTATTAATTTATTCAGAAGGAATTCGTCGAGATTGTACACTTTTTTCCTATTTATCTTATTCTAAAAAAAAATATGTATATAAATAACACAAATAAATAAAGTGCAGCCGGTCGGGTCCAACCTATTCTTGAAATATACAACTCGCACACACTCCCTTTCCAAAAAAAATCAATACACCAAGCACTACACTTAGATTTATTAGATTTGTTGCTAAAATATCGGTATTAAACCCGAAACTCCCGGCAGATGGCCAATGGCTTAAGGAAACGAAAGAATCGGTTACATTTTTCATATGCTCTCCTCTTATAGATAGGACTAACAAAGAACAGAGTTCTTTTTGTATCACTTGACTTGCCCTTTTTGATCGATTTCTTTTTCTTAATTTTTTTCTTTGTTTTAAGTTTCCAATAAGATACTTATTAAGTTGGGTCCTAGGTCTTGTAGAAATTGCAAAATATTTCCCCTGTTCAAACACTTCCTAAAAAGAAAGTAAAAATTCCATCGTACTAATCGAAGGACGGGAAGGAATAAAGCGAGCAAATCCACTAATTCGTCATCCTCAAATCAGTCTTTCCCGGAGTATTGTTCCAACAAATACATAATTCAAATACATAATTATAATTGTAGAGTAAAGTAAAGTCGTGATATAATTCACAGAAGCAAACCGAAACGAATTAATAAAATAAGAAAAAGTGTGTAATGCACTTTTTTACATTTTCGTTCTAGGATGAAATTAAACAAAAGGATTTGCAAATAAAAGTGCTAATGCCACAACGAGCCCATAAATGGTTAAAGCTTCCATAAAAGCTAGACTAAGCAATAAGGTGCCTCTTATTTTTCCTTCTGCTTCTGGTTGTCTCGCAATACCTTCTACGGCTTGGCCTGCAGCAGTACCTTGACCAACTCCAGGTCCAATAGAAGCAAGCCCTACGGCCAATCCAGCAGCAATAACGGAAGCGGCAGAAATCAGTGGATTCATGATGATAGGTTCCTCGCACCAAAAAAAAAAAATGGTTAATGATACAATCAACCAAGGAATTCTTACTTATTTGATCACTAAAAAATATCGAATCGAAGTAACTAAAACTTCGAAAAATATATATATAGATAGGGATAAACCCTATATAACTAATATATATCTACTATCACATATACATTTGTTTCTTTCATAACGGAAACCGCCCGCATTTTTTATTAAATCAGATTCTATAATAATTCGTCGAAAAATCTACAGGAACTGTAGCTGGACTTATAGACATTACATATAGACATATATCTAGTGTGATCTCCCTAACCCATCCTTCGTAATATCGTCTATCTTTCCTCTTAGAACTCTAGTCATATATACATATGGATTTCTTATTTCTATCTATATATGTATATGTTACCGAACCAAGTATATTTTCTTGAACCATGCATTGCCTCAGTCGGGGTAAGCTTAAAAAAAGAAGACTCTTTTGAAAACTAATCAATGATGACCCTCCATGGATTCCCCTATATAAGCCGCGGCTAAAGTTGCAAAAATGAGAGCTTGAATACCGCTTGTAAATAATCCAAGAAACATGACAGGGATAGGAACTACTGAAGGTACTAAAGAAACAAGAACAACAACTACTAATTCATCCGCCAATATATTTCCGAAAAGTCGAAAACTCAGAGATAAAGGTTTTGTGAAATCTTCTAGGATGTTAATTGGTAAAAGGATTGGAGTTGGTTGAATGTATTTTCCAAAATAAGCCAACCCTTTTTTGGTAAGACCCGCATAAAAATATGCCACGGACGTGAGTAAAGCTAAAGCAACAGTAGTATTTATATCATTCGTGGGGGCAGCCAACTCTCCATGAGGTAACTGTATGATTTTCCAAGGTAAAAGAGCTCCAGACCAATTAGAAACAAAAATAAATAAGAACATGGTTCCAATAAAGGGAACCCAAGGGCCATATTCTTCTCCAATCTGAGTTTTACTCAAGTCTCGAATAAATTCAAGAACATATTCAAAGAAATTCTGCCCGTCGGTAGGAATAGTTTGTAGATTCCGAACAGTTATGATAACTGACCCTAATAAGATAGCAATTACTACCCAAGAAGTGATAAGTACTTGAGCATGAATTTGTAAACCTCCTATTTGCCAATATAAATGTTGGCCTACTTCTACACCTGATATATCGTAGAATCCTTTGAGTGTTTTAATGGAACATGGTATAACATTCATATTGCCCTCTGACAGAAATAAAACTAAAAAAAAAAAAATTATTTTGATTCAACCATCTCTTTTTCAACTTATCTACTTTCATCATTAATCATATATTTAAAATACCAAGAAATCACATAACATAATATCCCATTTTATCTCTTTTTTAAAATGCAAGACAAGAATAGTAACCAATCTAAGAAATCAAAATAATTAACTAATCTTATTATTCTTAATCATAACATAATCATAATCAATGACTTCTTATATAGCTAGAACGACCCTCACAAATTGCGGATACTAATTTGTTAAGAATCAATCGGATTGAAGCTATAACGTCATCGTTGATTGGAATCGAAATATCTGCAAGATCCAGGTCACAATTTGTATCGATTAAACAAATTGTTGGAATTCCAAAAATGACACATTCTCGAAGAGCTGTATATTCTTTTTGCTGATCAACGATGATTACAATATCGGACAACCCAGTCAGATATTTGATCCCACCCAGATATGTTTGCAAAGTCAATAATTTTCTCTTCAACATTGCTGCATCTCTTTTAGGGAGACAGTTGAGTTTCCCCATCTTTTGTTCTCCTCTTAAGTCTCTGAACTTATGAAGTCTCGTTTCTGTAGTGGACCAATTCGTTAACATACCACCGAGCCATTTTTTATTAACATAATGACATCGAGCCCTTATTGCAGCTGAGACTACTAAATCCGCTGCTTTATTTTTCAACCATTTAAAAGGTTTTCCTCGACTTGCTGCATCAAAAACGAAATCACAGGCTTCTGATAAAAAACGAACAGTTCTAGTAAGATTTGTAATATGAATACCTTTACGCTTTGCAGAAATGTAAGGGGCCATTCTAGGATTCCATTTCTTAGTACCATGATCAAAATCAACTCCCGACTCCATCATCTCTTCCAAATGGATGTTCCAATACCTTCTTGTCATTTTTCCCGCGCTTTCTCTTTTTTTTTTTAGAAATAACTAATTGTTCCTACGGAACCTTATAACGAGGTTGACCATTGATACATAGTCCGAACCATTAATTTTTTTTTATTACTTACTTCATTTTTTTACTTAACAAAACTAGAAAGGAAAAAGAAAAAATCTCTGCTTAGGAATTATGAAATCGCGTAAATGAATTTTCTAATGTATCATGGAAATTCTTTGGGCTACAAGAACAAAAAAATTCTCGATGGTATAACAAAATATCTCTCATTTCCAACTTGAATACATTTTTCTTTTTTATTTCAAAATGAATGTTTTTGTCTTGCCTTGAACGGTGCACTAATTTTTTAAATCCGGTACCGATAGGGATAATTCCCCCCAGAACTACATTTTCTTTCAGACCCTTCAACCAATCAATACGCCCCCGTAGAGCAGCTTTTGCTAAAACTCTAGCAGTTTCTTGAAAACTTGCTTCAGATATGAAGCTTTGAGTATTCAGAGACGCCCTCGTTATTCCTAATAAAATTGCCCGATAACAGATCGCTTCGTCTAAAGCACGCCCTGCTTGTTCTGCTCGCAGCAATCCGATTAATTCTCCAGGCGAAAAAACATTAGACATTCCGTCTTCTGAAACCAACACCTTTGATGTTACTTGTCGTACAATAATCTCTAGATGTCTATTATGAATCTGCACCCCTTGAGATCGATAAACCTTTTGGATCTTATTAACCAAAGAGATATGGCTTTGGGCTATAGTTAGCTCAGCTCCAATTAAGAATCCCCAAGGAATTCCAAGAAGTCTTGGTATACGTTCGTTCCAACCTTCGACTCTCCTTTCAAGGTTCATCGATATTGAACCAATCGAACGCACTTCTAAGATTTGCTCCACTTTTGGAAGTCCCTGCGTTATGTCACCAGATCGGGATTTTTCATATATAAATGTAACTAATGTATCTCCTTCAGAAAGGGTTTCTCCGTAATGTCCGTGAACAGTTGCTCCTGGAGTAGCCAAATACGGCTTAGCCGATCTTATAACTAAGGAATCAACATGAACAATTAAAATTTGACCAGATTTTTTTATATGTGTCCCATATTTAACTAGACATAGATTTTCACAAATAAATTGTCCAATGCTAATTATTGTGGATGTTTCTTCACAATAATTGTGATGTAAAAAGCACCAATTCAAATGGGATGGATTCAAAATGATGGTATTGCATGGGTTGGGATTATAAATCCTTCTATTTTCATCTATTAAACAGTATTTAAGTACTTCAAGTACTTGGAAAGTCGCTTCCAAATTATCAAGTATCCAATATTTCTTTACCAAGATCTGATTATGAGTTATTAAATAGTAAGCTGAATAAAAGTTCATTATTTTAGATACAATAGTACCTAGAGGACCCAACAAATCCCTAATTAGAATTATGGGATTCAATTCTTTTGCCGTGATGTTATATTTCGAACCATTGAATGGACATGGGCCAACTCGAGAACAATTGAATGATGACAAAATTATCAAAGCCTTATTTTGATTCAACAATGTACCAATAGTTGCTTGATGCTGAGTAACTACTGAAATCTTCACTTTCGAAAAAAAAGGGTTGATATTGGTGCAATCTAATCCATTATCGGGCATCAATCCCGAACCCGCCGTATCATACCTTTTTTCGGCATATGAAAGACTAGACTTTCCTAACTCAATTTTTATGAAATTTTGAATCAGACCATTTGCCCTTACCTCAACAAGAGAAGCATGAACTTCTTCTATAGAACCGTTTTTTTCTTGGTCCCAATTCAATACTAAGCAAGTCCGAACTAATTGAATACTTGTGTGAAAAATTCCACGAATTGACTTTCCGTTTCCATAAAGGATATAATTGACAATTCTAAGTTGGACATTATCCTTTTCCTGCAAGAGATCTTGAGTGAAAAGTTTTGCTAAATTTATCCCATCAGCTATTTCATATGTGATTACGGGCCGAACCAAAACAAAATATTTTTTTTTAATGGGTGTGATTCGTTGGACATAAATCCAATTTTTCAAAATTTTTGATTCCTTAGAATTTTTTTTTTTCATTCCCGGTGGTATTAAAATGCCGCTGTGTCTAGATATCTTATCTGTCTCTCCGGTAAAATGAATATCCCCAGAAAAAATTTGCAGTTCAATACTTTTTTTTTTTATCTCCACTCGGACTAATCCACCTACTTGGCTTCTTGTATTTGTATTTAAAGCGAGTTGTGTATCTACTTCAATGATACTATTGTTCCGGACCATTAGGTACGAAGATCCGGGTAAGATATGCACCTCTTCAGGAATAAAAAAAAACCGATCCACTTTCATTTTGTATTTTGGACTAAATTCTTTTACTCCTCGATACTCAATCAAATCTTCTTTTTTTACGATTGAATCCACCTCTACGGTCCCATATTTAGTAATTCCCGAACTGTTTCTTCTATATTGTGGATCGTCAAAATAAGCAAGAATACTATTTCTATGTAAAATAACATTTGTGGGTATTTCAATCGAAATACCAAAAGAGGGTATTAGTTCTTTCTCTCCTTCTGTATTATATTGTAATGGAAGGATAAATCTATTTCTTCGCTTTTTCGCCAATAAATCAGAATTCTCTTGGAGAATCGAAGGATATATAAAATCCAAATGCCTATTGGAGATGATTTGATCAAGTCTTGAATAGTCAAAAATTTCCCTATCTTTTTTATTTTTAACAGAAGGATCCAACAATTTATGCCTTACTTGATCATTAGTAATTGAGAAGTCAGAGATATATCTTTCGTCGACAGAAAAAGAATAAAAATTAATTTGATCTTGATCTTTGTGGAGTGAAAAAGACACTATACTGGATCCGCACGGACTTCCTGCTAATAGCCATAAATGACTTGTTTTTGGTAATAGATGAACGTTACTATATGTATATTCGGGTGCATGGTAGACATTGGTACTCCAGTGCATTTCTCCCTCTGATTCAGAATAAATATGTTTTCGGACCTT